ATCAATTGTGGATTCAATGCGACAATTGTTATGTATTGATGTATAAGAAAGTCAAAATGAATGTTTGTGAACAATGTGGACATTATTTGAAAATGAGTAGTTCAGAGAGAATTGAGCTTTCGATTGATCGGGGTACTTGGAATCCTATGGACGAAGACATGGTCTCTGCGGATCCCATTAAATTTAATTCGCGGGAGGAAACTTATAAAAAACGTATTGACTCTGCTCAAAAAATGACAGGATTGACTGACGCTGTTCAAACCGGTACAGGTCAACTAAACGGTATTCCGGTAGCCATTGGGGTTATGGATTTTAATTTTCTGGGGGGTAGTATGGGATCCGTAGTAGGCGAAAAAATAACTCGTTTGGTCGAGTATGCTACCAATCAACGTTTACCTCTTATTTTAGTGTGTTCTTCCGGAGGAGCACGAATGCAAGAAGGAAGTTTAAGTTTGATGCAAATGGCTAAAATTTCTTCGGTTTTATGTGATTATCAATCAAGTAAAAAGTTATTCTATATATCAATTCTTACATCTCCTACTACCGGTGGGGTGACAGCTAGTTTTGGTATGTTGGGGGATATCATTATTGCCGAACCCTATGCCTATATTGCATTTGCGGGTAAAATAGTAATTGAACAAACATTGAAAAAAGCCGTGCCTGACGGCTCACAAGCGGCTGAATCTTTATTGCGTAAGGGCTTGTTGGATGCAATTGTACCACGTAATACTTTAAAAGGTGTTCTGAGTGAGTTATTTCAGCTCCATGCTTTTTTTCCTTTGAACAAAAATTCAATCAAATAGAACAGTTAGTTTATTAGAATTAAATGAAAACCCTGAAAAAATGTATTTTTATTTAGAATCTTTTTTTTATCGATATTCTTGTTTACTACTCAGTAAACCTCTATCAACAAGATAAAAAGTGAATTTTTTGCTTTCGGGAAGTTAAAATCCGACTAGACAAATAAAACAAAGTTCATTTTCCTCTATTGCTTGCATATGTAGAGAGATCTCAAATAGAGATATATACAGATCTATAGAGAGTCTTCCATCTTTTTGCATTTACATTTACCGAAAACTCCCTGTTGTTGGATCAGATTCTAATCAATTTTGTAGAAATTTGTAATGGAATAAAAAATTTTCTTTATTCTTTATTAATGACTATTAGAAAACAAAAAGAACAAAAGAATCATAAATCTAACAAGGGGATTATGATACATCTATTTTATTTTGAAAGATGAACAAGTCCATTTATTTAGTTTGGCCTTTATTGTACCTATTTTTTATTCTATTTCTATTAGGTTCTATTCTATATATTTCTATTAGGTTGTATATTAGTTTTAGATATATATATTTACTTAAAGATACTTAGTATAATTATATAATATATATAATAGAAATAATAAAAATACAAAAAATTCTAAGATATCTTTAGAATTCAGAATATAACAATAACAGGTACAAATATTAAATTGAGGTACCCATTTTATGACAACTTTCAACAACTTACCCTCTATTTTTGTGCCTTTAGTAGGCCTAGTCTTTCCGGCACTTGCAATGGCTTCTTTATTTCTTCATATTCAAAAAAATAAGATTTTTTAGATTGGATGAGACCTAATCGTATCACTCTTTTTTTTTACTTCGATTCGATAAGACCCATTTCGTATAATATTATATAACACGTAGATTCCTACAAACATAAATCAAAAAGCTCTTATGCATGTGTAAACGTATTATATGGGTAAATAAAATTGCGCTCTTTTGAAAAATGTATCATCATCGGGCCGATGTATGAAATTCAAGTCAATGTATTTATTTGTATGTATCTAGCTATAGGAGATCATATAAAGGAAGGAGATGTTATTATTTTAGATATAAACAATTCTATGAATTACTCCTAAGGTAAAGGTTCACAACAAAATAGTTGATGAGAGTCACTTGAAAAAAAAGAAAGTCATATTTTCTCAATTCCAAAAAATTGTATAACTGGATCTAATATATATGAGTTGGCGATCAGAATCTATATGGATAGAATTTATAACGGGGTCTCGAAAAACAAGTAATTTCTTCTGGGCCTTTATACTATTTTTAGGTTCATTAGGATTCTTATTGGTTGGAACTTCCAGTTATCTTGGTAGAAATTTTATATCGTTATTTCCGTCTCAGCAAATCATTTTTTTTCCGCAAGGGATTGTGATGTCTTTCTATGGGATCGCGGGGCTTTTTATTAGTTGCTATTTGTGGTGCACTATTTTGTGGAATGTGGGTAGTGGTTATGATCTTTTCGACCGAAAAGAAGGAATAGTTCGTATTTTTCGTTGGGGATTTCCTGGAAAAAGTCGTCGCATCTTTTTACGATTCCTTATGAAAGATATTCAGTCCATCAGAATAGAAGTTAAAGAGGGTGTTTCTGCTCGGCGTGTCCTTTATATGGAAATTAGAGGTCAGGGGGCTATTCCTTTAATTCGTACTGATGAGAATTTTACTTCACGAGAAATTGAGCAAAAAGCTGCTGAATTGGCTTACTTCTTGCGTGTACCAATTGAAGTATTTTGAAATGAATTAATTTTAAAAGACTAAATACTTTAGCAGTAGGAAGAAAAAACGAAAGAATTTCTTTATTTTTTTCGATTGAACATTCATCTATTCTTTTAGGCTCGTTTTTTTATATATTTGATAGAAAAGGAGTTTCTTCGTCTATAAATTTGAAAAAGTTCTTTTAGTATTGATCGAAAAGGGGGGAATAACATCCTAGAAACCTAATTTTTTCTTGATTCAAATTGGAGGTGTATTCTGAGTCTATTTCTGTATTCTTTCTAGATTCAAAGCAAAGACTAAGTATTGAATCAAAAGAAAAAGAGAAAATGGATTCATAGGCTGAATACATTCTATTCTAATTATAATAGAAAACTCGTGCTCCATAGAAATATTAGATCTAATAGAATCAACAAATGAGGTAGGTTCATTAACAATTCACAGATTCAAAATGGCAAAAAAGAAAGCATTCATTCCTTTTTTTTATTTTACATCTATAGTCTTTTTGCCCTGGTTGATCTCTCTCTGCTGTAATAAAAGTTTGAAAACTTGGATTACTAATTGGTGGAATACTAGACAATGCGAAACCTTTTTGAATGATATTCAAGAAAAAAGTGTTCTAGAAAAATTCATACAATTAGAGGAACTATTCCAATTGGATGAAATGATAAAGGAATACCCAGAAACCAATTTACAACAATTTCGTCTAGGAATCCACAAAGAAACGATCCAATTCATCAAGATACACAATGAGTATCGTATCCATACAATCTTGCACTTCTCGACAAATCTAATATCTTTCATTATTCTAAGTGGTTATTCCTTTTGGGGTAAGGAAAAGCTTTTTATTCTGAATTCTTGGGTTCAAGAATTCCTATATAATTTAAGTGATACAATTAAAGCTTTTTCGATTCTTTTATTAACTGATTTATGTATCGGATTCCATTCGCCTCATGGTTGGGAACTAATGATTGGTTATATTTACAAAGATTTGGGGTTTGCTCATTATGAGCAAATTTTATCTGGTCTAGTTTCTACCTTTCCAGTCATTCTTGATACAATTTTTAAATATTGGATCTTTCGTTATTTAAATCGTGTATCTCCGTCACTTGTAGTGATTTATCATGCAATAAATGACTAAAAATTTATTCACTGATCCAATTTTAATCTTTCTTACCTTATACATCATAACCAAACAAAAGTCGTATTTACTTTACTCTTTTTACCCACGAGGGATTCCTTGTATATTTCAACAAAAAAATTTTATTTTTTCAGTAAATGTAAATAGCAAAATTGTGGCTAGGGAAGTATATTATCAACCTACCTACCTAACTTTATTGTAGAAATTTTCGGGATAAATGATTGGACCATGCAAACTAGAAATACCTTTTCTTGGATAAGGGAAGAGATTACTCGCTCCATATCTGTCTCACTCATGATATATATAATAACTTGGGCATCCATTTCAAGTGCATATCCGATTTTTGCCCAGCAGAATTATGAAAATCCACGAGAGGCAACTGGGCGTATTGTATGTGCCAATTGCCATTTAGCTAATAAGCCCGTGGATATTGAGGTTCCACAAGCGGTACTTCCTGATACTGTATTTGAAGCAGTTGTTAAAATTCCTTATGATATGCAACTAAAACAAGTTCTAGCTAATGGTAAAAAAGGAGCTTTGAATGTGGGAGCTGTTCTTATTTTACCGGAGGGGTTTGAATTAGCCCCCCCCGATCGTATTTCACCCGAGATTAAAGAAAAGATAGGAAATCTGTCTTTTCAGAATTATCGCCCGAATAATAAAAATATTCTTGTGATAGGTCCTGTTCCTGGTCAAAAATATAGTGAAATAACCTTTCCTATTCTTGCCCCAGACCCTGCTACTAATAAAGATGTTCACTTCTTAAAATATCCTATATACGTAGGTGGAAATAGGGGAAGGGGTCAGATTTATCCTGATGGTAGCAAAAGTAACAATACAGTTTATAATGCTACGGCAGGAGGGATAATAAGCAAAATTTTACGAAAAGAAAAGGGGGGATACGAAATAACCATAGTGGATGCATCGAATGGACGCCAAGTGATTGATATTATCCCTCGAGGCCTAGAACTCCTTGTTTCGGAGGGCGAATCCATTAAACTCGATCAACCATTAACGAGCAATCCTAATGTGGGTGGATTTGGTCAGGGGGATGCGGAAATAGTACTTCAAGATCCATTACGTGTCCAAGGCCTTTTATTCTTCTTAGGATCGGTGGTTTTGGCACAAATCTTTTTGGTTCTTAAAAAGAAACAGTTTGAGAAGGTTCAATTATCTGAAATGAATTTTTAGATCTGTCTATTTAGCTTTATAAAAGTCGTAAAAAAGAACCAAAAAAAGTCTTGTTCCCGATTTGGTCTGGTCAAAAGAATTATGAAAAGCCTTTGGCCTTTCTTTATATTTTCTATTCCTTTTTGACCAGATGT